GTACAACTACAAAGTAAGAAACGTTAGAATTGAATTGGATTAATATCCGTAGATCCTTTTTTAATCATTCATTGAATGATAAATCACTACAAGTGACGGAGAAACACGATTTAAATAACGAAAAATCCAAAATTTAAATAGAGTATCTAGAATGACTGGAAAAGTAGAAACAAGACCAGATATAATTTGATCATTATGAGCAAATCCAAAATCTTTGTAGACAAAGCCAATCATTAGTTCCCAACCATGGGGCGAATGGAATCCGATACATAAATCTGTTAATAAAAGAATCGAAAAAGCTTTTATTGTGTCACTTAAGTTATATAGGAATTCCTGAGCCCAAGAGTTAAGAATAACAAGTTCTTCATTACCCAAAATAGAATAACCGCTTAGAATAACGAAACAGATTATATTTGTCGAGAAGTGCAAAATCGTATGAATATGATCCTCATTGTGTATCTTGATTAATTGGAGCGTTTCTTTGTGGATTTCTATACGAAGGTTTTGTAGATGTGTCTCCGAGTATTCCTTGATCATTTCCTCCAAAAGAAGGATTTCTTCCAATTCTATGAAATTTTTTATAATATTCTTTTCTTGAATATCATTCAAAAAAATTTCAGATTGCCTAGTATTCCACCAATAAGTAACCCAAGATTCCAGACTTTTATTAAATGAGAGAGAAATCCACCAGGGCAAAAATACTATAGATGCAAGATATAAAAGAGGGGTGAATGCTTTCTTTTTTGACATTTTTTCATTTCGTCTATTAATTTTTAATGAACCGACCTCATTAGTTGACTCTACGCCATCCAATATTTCTCTCATGCATGAGTTCTATTACAAAGTAGCGAACTTATTAATCTATTCACTTTTTTTATTTGTGATTTCGGAGTTAGTCTTTGAATGTAGAAAGAATACAGAAATAGATTAAGAATCCACTTCGAATTCAAAGAATTAACAAAAAAATATTATATTGTTTCCAGATATAGTAATTGGTTAAATTCGAAGCAAGTATCCCCCTTTCGACGAATCGATGACTGCCTGAAAGAACCGCTTTATTTAAGTAATGAATATTATTTTCTATCATTATATCAAAATATCTTATATTTTAAAAAAATTTCTCACTTACTACTCAGAGTCCGGAATACAAAAATTTATGTATTTCGAAATGCTTTGATATAAAAAATAGAAAGGATGAATTCATTTTTTCTATTTGTTACTTATTTTTTTGTTATTGAATTAAGTTGTGTATATTCCCATACACATAAAAGACCACAAAAATAGTTTTGTTTTGTGGTTGTTACGTAACGTATACGTCTTCTTTGACTAGAATGAGCGTTATGAAGAAACTTCAGTTAAGTTATGGTATAGAAAAAGGGGGATTCTTTAGTTTTTCTTTCCTGCTGAGAAAGCATTCATTCTCTCAGCTCATTTCTCAAAATACTTCAATCGGTACACGCAAGAAATAGGCCAATTCAGCAGCTTTTTGTTCGATTTCCCGTGGAGTAACATTCTCATCAGTACGAGTCAAGGGAATGGCCCCCTGGCCTCTGATATCCATATAAAGGACACGGCGAGCATAAATACCCTCTTTAACTTCTATTCTGACGGACTGAATATCCTTTATAAGGAATCGGAGGAAGATGCGACGATTTTTTCCAGGGAATCCCCAACGAAAAATACACACCATTCCTTCTTTTCTATCGAATCGATCATAACCACCCCCTACATTCCACGAAATTGTGCACCACAAATAGGAGCTAATAAAGAGACCCGCGATCCCATAGAAAGACATCACAATCCCTTGTGGAAAAAACAGGATTTGCTGAGACGGAAATAAAGATATCAAGTTTCTCCCAAGATAACTGGAAGTTCCAACCAATAAGAATCCTAATGAACCTAAAAAAAGGATAATGGCCCAGCATAAATTACTTGTTTTTCGAGACCCCGTTATAGGTTGTATCCATATATGTTCTGATCGACAACTCATACTTGATCCGGTTTCGTTTTATTGGAATTGAGAGAATACCCTAGACTTTACTCTTTTTGTTTCCGAAGTAACTCTCATCAACTAGTACTTAGTTTGATGTAAACTTTTAAGAGTAATTTATCAAGTTGGTTAGATCTAAAATAAAAACATACCCTTCATATGATCCCATCGATATATATATAGATGTACCGATTTTCAAGTTCAGCCATCCGGCGATCCTGAGATTTTTTCAAATAGATATAATTCCTTTACCCCATATCATCTTTCTACAGGTCAAAGCGCTCCTTTCGACGGAAGCGCCGCATGTTATACCTTCTTACAATAAATAGGTATTTGCGTTATGATACAAGTCTTAGTTTTGAAAAAAAAAAATGGATGAGAGTTGGGCCCATCAGATCTAAACAGTCTTATTTTTTTGAACATGAATAAATAAAGAAGCCATTGCCATTGCCGGAAATACTAAGCCTACTAAAGGCACCAAAACAGAGGGAAAGTCGAAAGTTGTCATAT